CTTGCTTGGCTTACTAACGCGAAGGAATTTTTCGTTGATTGCACGAGCTAGCCAGTCAATCCAGCCGTTTTCTTGCTTGGTGCGCTAGTGCGCCTGACTTATAAGTAGGCGTTTTCTTCGCTGGGTTAGATTCCCGATCCACTCATCTTCAAACAGGGGTTCATCCAGAAATATGCACCGCACTCCAGACCAAACAATACCCGCCAGAGGTTGAGCTCGACTCGAGAGATGGAGACATAAAGGTGCGATAAAGTCCTCGGTAGGTGAGTCTCTCGATATTGAGTCGACCCCGCTCCGAGCAAGCATCGAAGGAATTAATCCAATGGGTAGGAATCAAGGAATTGAACCCAGATAAAGCCTGTTACCTGTTGCCGATCCGATTACCGATTCATAGGATTAACCAGAAGAGAAGGAAGTTAGGACCGGCTGAAAGAAGGACAGCGGGGAAAGTTCTCTAACCCCTTAGAATCCGTCTTTTTTGGACGGAAAGGGCGAGTAGAACGGGCGCGAAAACTAAACCTTCCTTCTTCGGCCTAAACCGAGATGGTGCAATACGAATGACTACTTGTGAAGTACCATGGAATTGGGGGGCATGGCACCAACACTCAAACAAACTATTCAAGACCGGATCAGCAAAGGAAACATACATGTTGAGAACGATGAGGCATCTACGAGCGAACAAACAAGCCGCTGGAATGGGAAAGAAGGCCGGCAAGAAAAGGCTTTTGTCATAACAGAAAGAAAAGAAGGGGAGGCCGAAGGGCCCGTCAACGGGCAATAAAAAGAAAGCTTGCCCAAACACCAAAGCAGCCCCCATAAATGGGTTCCAAAAGAGCACGAAGAATCTGTTGTAACAGTTAACATGGTGGGTAAGGCGGAAAAAGAAGGGCAAAATGGTCCCCGAAATAGATTCCGACATCCCTCTTGCTCAGTTGTTTGAAACTGAATCTCGGCGAACGCGAGCGAGGGCTTTAGGGCTTAACTAAGTATTAGTTGAGGGCGAGGTTGGAAAAACAAGGCCAAGGATTTTAAGTGTCACGAGCAACATCGGTTGTCATATATGACAATCCCGGAGGCCAAACAGAACCCGGTGATGACCCGTCTTCCGATGAGTCCGAAGACTTGGCACGTACCGTCTCATCAGAAGTGTAAAGAACAGAACACGTCCTTGTAACCAACGAGGACGAAATACCCCCTAAAGAAGCCACAGCCAAACTCAACAAAAGTACCGAAGAAAGGCTAGATAAGATGATGGAGATTAGAGAAGCTATGCGAGCTCTTATTTGTTCAAAAGACAAGGCAGAACAAGGAGATCCCCAAGGTCAGAAAAAATTGGCGAAACCAGTAATCCACAGAAGAACATGACCGAGGGGCAGTCCTCGCGACACGAGGAGATACGCCAATCTGAAGATGATCAAGTAGCTTTACTAATAGGGCGGAGGGATCTTCGACAGACTCTCTCTCAATTGAATGAAGAAAGTTAAATGAAGCAAAAAGGGATTGTCGCGCCATACCCCTTTACATGGAAAGGCCTTTCCCCCCAAGTTCAAACAACCCAACCTGAAGTCTTTTGACGGGAGAGGGGCCCCTAGGCAGCATATTTGTAATTTTAAGGCATTTACTGGGGGCATTGCCGGAAACGACGCTTTGATGATACGTCTTTTCGTAAGCACCCTCTGCGAGACTGCATTCGATTGGTATGCCAGGTTGCCTGCTGGAACCATAAACTCGTGGGCGGATGAGGACGAAAAATCCACCACAGGCCAGCTGTGTGCCACTAAGCAAGCGCACAATGATTCAGTCGATTCCTTGGATGGAGAGCGTTGGCAGTAAAATGCCCAGAGCCACACTCCCACGAGAGTCTGACTGACATGTGTCGAATGAATTTTAACTTTAAGCCACGCCTGAAGCTGGTGTGGGCTTGAAGCTTAAAACACTGGGGGAGCTCTTAGCCATTGCCACGGAAACAGAGGCTGCCCTCAAAGATCATGAAAAAGAGAAGGGTGGTCGTAGATCAGAAGAGGCGAGTCTTCTAAAACAAAAAATAAAGAATCAATGGCGATACAAATCGCTGGACAGGAAAAAGCCCAACGCCCCTGCGCAAAAGAACGAAAACGGGGATGAAAAGAAGCAGGCAAAGAAAATCTCTCTCAAAGAACGACTCTCTAAAGTTGGGGATTTCGATGAAAGCAAGGTAGACGCCATCTTTTGACATGTTGATCGCTAACGGTCAGCTGACTCTACTCTACCTCCGTGTAAGCGACCCGCCGAGATCGAGAAAGTTGATGATTCCAACTACTGCCGGTTCCACAGGTTGTGGGACATACACTAAGACAGTGTTTTGTCTTTAAAGAGCTGGCGCAAGAAGGTTTGGAGCACTGCAACCAGTCTCTATACCCGTCGAAGAGATGGATCCTCTGGACACCGAAGTTCGGGTCATCCCTGATTACTCAGAAGAGATACCGCGGGGGTTGGTAGCCGTCAATAGCCCAGATGGAGATATAATGTGGGGAGACCCCGATCTCAATGAGGATGACGATTGGGAAGTGGTTACCCCAAAGAATTAAGGTAAGGGTTCCGGTCACCCTTGCGGACCACCTGAAATCCAAGAGAGCAACAAAACCACTTCTCAGATGAAGACCAAGAGGTTTCATCATGCAACATGATAACGGTGGGCCCCGCTTTGGCAAAGAAAGAAGAAAGGCTAACTTCCCTTCTTCCTCTCCCTCTCCCTCTCCTATGGTCGAGTGAGTCCCTACCTATGGTCGAGCAAGTAAACTACCTGTTCTAGAGCCGAGAGAAGAATGCACACTGCCTACCCTCAGTGGTAAACCTTACCAAGACTAGTTGCCTCAACGAATTGATATGCTTTTGCTTTTTGTGACACCGGCGAATGCTGAATACGGAGGAATACAATGAAATCAGAACAAAGTAGACCAAGCAAGCTTACAGAATTCGGGGAATTAGAACTCAGAATAAGCTCTTTTGACCAAAATAGAGTTGCTTGAAGATTGCGAGATTGGCGATAGCAATGCTTATTAAAGATAAGGGGAAAGCTTCTCTCGAATGTATGAAGAGACACCCGAAGGCATCTTTTCAGAAGCATTTCCTACCCTGTTGAAAACTCTTATGTGTTCAGTGGGTTGTCGCCCATAATCTAGTTTTAGCCCGAAAATTATCATCTTATTCTTAGCGCAATCGTCGCCCCTTAAGGGTATGAAAGAAAATTTTAACAAAGAGAGTTCATTTTCTTACAGTGTTTCCTCTGCAACATCCAGTGTAATAATTAAAGATTATAAACTTATTTCACCAAATATGGGTTCCTTCACAGTAATAGGAGAATGTTCTTCTTGTTCTAAAAGACAAACCACAGGAAACAGTCTTCAGTCGGTGTATGTCGAATATCTTTCCTTCCTTTCCCTTCGTCTATTCTCGTCTCGAGAGGTCTTGACGATACCCTTCTGGAGAACTGCCTAGGCCCAGTCACAGGATCATATGAGAACGTCGTGCGGATGCTCAGGTGCCGTAGGCTGGCTGGTAAAAGAACCGGGAAGTAGAATGACCGACTCCGCCGTCACTGACTTTTCTTTCTCTCTCTTAGGCCGTGTGACAGTCTGTCTTCCTTGTTAAGCAGTCCCGAAGGCGGCCTCTTTGTGGGGCGAATAGGCTTAGTCGTCTTGTTGCTAGCTTGATGGCTGTGACGAAAGAGCAGGTGCTATTTAGCCCTCCGATTCATCAAACCGCAACACTTGATGTTGCACCTCTTGCTGCTTGCACCGTTCACTACGTTCACTCACTCCTTCAGGAACATAAGAGATCAAATTCGTTCATCAGTTGGTCTGTTGTTATCCCCAAGAGCTATGCACTACGCCTAGCCTTCGGGGGGAAGGAAAGGGGGTATTTTAGACTGTAGCCTACTGTTTAAGGCGAGTTCGGCGAAGGATACTATACTAGCCAGACCGAACGGAGGGTTATATAACTCAAGCCTACTGCGGGCACGGGACGGAAGGATTATAGAATACTCCAATTACTGGCGGGACTTGCGAGGGGCGTGCCTGTCGATCCGGATGGCTGGCTGGTCAGGCCGAGCCAACGGTGCAACTCGATGATTTGTGGTCTTGGGACTGGAGTTCCTTCGCAGGGCGAGGGCAGTGCCCCCACCCCGCCTGAATTCCTTTTGCATTATGGATGACAAGGCGCCTTGTATGTGCCGGTTGTGAAGGCAAAGTAGGAGCTAGTATAATGGTTTCCACCATGCTGCTAAAGAAAGGCTTGCGCAAGGGCTAGGAAACGTATCTGTCTGCCTTGGTGGTACAGGAGGGTCCGAGCCATAAATAAGGTCTAAGGGGAAGAAGGGTGAGGTTAATAAATGTTCCAGCTACCTTTGTTTGCATATGGATTCGCATGGATTGCGCGGAACTAGAGAAAGATGCTGCCTCTAGAGATGAGATTCCAAAGATTCGATCCGAAGCTCTCTCTATTGACTCCTCCTTCCCGGGCATAGAAGATCAGATCAACGAGTTCTGGTGTAAGCCCTTCCTTCTTCCCTAATCCAAGTAATGGCAATACAAGGCAGAGTACCGCCTAGCTTCGGATGCTAGTTCAGAACTTTTGATAGAAGGTTTCCCGGTTGCATTGGTTAGTAGATCCCCATTAGTAGGAGGTGTTGATTCATCCTGCCTTTCTCCAGTTGCTGGCTGGTTTGGGTCTAGGCAGAGAAAGACAGATTTACAGTTCTGTGCCCAAGGAGAGAGATTAACTACGGAGACTAAGCTGCCTCCTCACCACGAGGATTTGATCCATCTTTCATACTGACACCCGGATATACTATATTTACTAAACTACTTGAGCCCGCACCGATGTTCGTTCATCACAGCGATCCGGGATCAGAAAAGGTTTGAAAGACAGAATGCTTCCTTTGCTCGTCATTGATCGAATGAACTGCTATTCCTGAACGTGGATGCATGGGTTAGCCATGTTCCATTGTCGCCTGAAAGGCCTAAAAAAAGAGCTAGAACAGGAGTTTAGTGGTCCTGTGATAGGTAGGGTTGGTTGGGCGGAGCTCCCGGACGCCGACCCGCCCCGCACGCTGCCAATCGGGGAGTGGATGAAAGATGAGTTAAACTGATGTTAAGAGAAGAAAAACCATTTTTTAAATCTTTTTGGTATGTATCGCGCGAAGCGCGGGCGAGGAATCCTCCTTATTTTTCGGATATGTTGGACCCTTGCTCTCAGAAGAATGACAGGACTAGAGTAAAGAACGTGAGTAAAGTGCATAGAATTCAGTGCGGTGACGTGAAGAAAGGGAAGGGGCTATCCCTATCGGCCAATGATAATCAAAGGCACTCAGCTAGAGTGGCAAGCCAACCAACAGAGAACACATAACTGAAGAGTAAGAGTGTCGTGGTCAACAACTCCTTACCTAGCCTGTACTAAACTTAATTTTTGTCGAAGTCAAAGTGCTGCCAGCAAGCTCTATGCTTAGCTTCAGGTAGATAGAGCCGTTCCCCGGCGTGCATCGGGTCACTTCTCCTAAAGTGTCCTCCCCCCCTCACGTTCCCAAAACGATCGAGTACCTCCATTCTCGGAGAGGTAAGAAAGTCTCGGAGGCGAGTGGGTAGGTGTTCAGTGAAGACGAGGTGACGGACTAAGCGGGACTCTTGATCAATAGACCGCTCATGGCTCAGATCCTTATTTATAAATTAAGGATAAGATACTTACAGTAAAGTAATTAATTTAATAAAATGTGGGTGAGCATAAGCCATTGGGTCAGTCGGTCACTACGGCTTATGCTCACCCGAAATATCGTAGAAGAAGAAGTATTTATGTTGTTTTTCAAAACAACTTCCGGCAACACCCTCTGTCGCCGTTACAGAAAGGCTCCCTTCCCTTTTTGCAAAGAGAGATCGAAGACGCAGGCATCAACGAATGCAAACAGGTAGAACGCCCACGGCTTCGAGATAAGGAGTTCAAAAAAAAAATTCCGTTCCGTCAGGTGCGCGTGCTAGACACTTTAAGATAATATGTTAGTCTTGTGTGCGATAGGATGTCCTGTGCCCGAGACGCACAAGGTATACTGGTTTCTGAAAGGCCTAGGCCCAAACTAACAGACTTTCGTCATCACCATCATGGCAAAACATCTGATACCCTCTCTCAAGGAGATTATTCCCCAATTTCCGAGTAACACTTCTTCAGTCCTACTCTCCTCGTTCTCTTGAGATAGCATGCCAAGTGAAGAGGATCCTCAGGCAAGCATAATGGATGAGTCGCAGCCCTCAACAGGTTCATATCCAGGCCATCAGACAAGTGTCGACCTCTTTTTCAGCTCCTGAAGAAGAATACCACATTCGAGTGGACGTCTGACTGCGAAGAAGCCTTTCAACCCCTCAAAAAAGACCTCGGCAAGACCGACCTGCCCGGAAGAGTAGCAAAGTGGGCAGTTCAGCTAGGCGAGTTCGACATTCGATACGAACCACGAACAGCAGAAAAAGGTCAAGCACTAGCCAGCTTCCTGGCAGATTTCCCTGTAGAATCAGACATTGGGGGCGACTATTCCATAGATGACGAGCCGACCTCTATGGCCAACGTAGAGAAAAGAACTCCAGACAAGCTCACCTCAGAGGTGAGAACCGAACAAATTGAAGATTATCCCAGACCTGGCTACTGGGGGCGGCCTCCAAGACCTGTTTGCTCAGAGTTCGGGGTGGAGATTGTTCGTTGATGGCTCGTCGAATGAAAGCGGATCTGGTATCGGTATTGTTCTGGTAACACCAGAAAACGCTAAGATCGAGAAAGCCGTAAAGCTGGGCTTGGAGGCCTAAAACAACGAGGCCGAGTACAAAGAAAGCGGTCATCTCCGGATTATTACATTTATTCCGTGTAGTCAGGCTTTGGATCTATCTAGATCCGGCATCCTAGTATAGTATACAGCAATTTGTCAACCAGCTATCAGGAACCTTCCGGGCGAAGCATGAACGAATGGCTACCTGAGCTGGACTCGGCAGTAGAAGAACTCGCTCCAATGCAGCATTCGAGGGAAGGGGGCACCCTTTAAGAAAGAGCTTCCGAGAATTCATTACTCGTTGCAGCTACAGCCGTAGCCTATTCGTTAACTGGATCTCCTACCTCCACTTTTAGGGAAGGTTGTATTGAGGGCACCACACTTAAGAAAAGAGCATATGACTTCCTTAGCGTTTCACACTAAGCTCTTCGATCCTTAGCGCAAGCAAGCACTAAGCAAGTAAACTACCTTTGAGGAGAAGCCTCTTTTGTTTTTAGACTACCCATTCAGCCTTAACGCACCAATGGCTAAGAAGGGTACGTACCATAAGGTCTACTTCTTTTTGGGAAAGAAGGACTAAAAGCCAACCCTTATGCTACACATAAGCCTTATCCACGCCAACCCTGATGCAAGCCGTCTCTACTACCTTTACTTAGATAAGTCAAGCCCTTTCCGCTACCGATAGCAGCTCCCGCTGACCTTCACTTACTAGAAGTTCCGAGCCCTTAACTAATACTTAGTTAAGCCCTAAAGCCCTCCTTCTTACTTAGTTAAGCCCTAAAGCCCTCCTTCTTATAAGAAGAAGCCCGTAACACCCTCTTTCAGTACTCCCACCGGGATAGGAGGAGATGATGTTTAAGCTATCCCACCGTCCGAGTAAACTATCTCTTATAATCAGCCTGGAACTAGAGCATCCGCCTTCTGCTACTGCTATCACATCTTCCTTCTAGTTCTGATCGTAGACAACCCTGGAAAAAACCTTATCTTCTAATCAGCCTTCTAGTTGACAACCCTGGAACTCTCACTGAAGCCTTCAACCCGGTCAGTCTTAACGGGAAGATTGAAGTTCTCTATTAGCTAGGCTGGGGGAGGACCCCCAAACCCCCCCTGATGGTACCCTCGAGTCTCACTACTGATATTACCTTCTTGCTTATCCTCTCCTCTTCTTCTGCTAGACATCATTGAGCACTCCCGGATGTAACACATATGCCTTCTCGTAGAGCACTCCCAGAAGCTACCCTGAAGCCCGATCGTTCTGATCTACGACCAACCCTTCTCCGCAAATAAGACTTTTGAGTACCGGGGCGGGGAAAGACATTGCTTACTCAGCGAGAAACAAATGTCAACAGGGTGCGAAACCTTGGAATAATAAAGTAAGTAGTGGGGCTGTGGTTGGTTCGATTCTCATTGATGGCACCGCAGGGGAGGTGTTAATTTCATACGTATGCTGCATGCAATTCGATTCATTTTCCAATCCATTAACAGAGAAAAAAATAGAAAGTGGTCCTTCGACATTTTCTTACGTATGCAGTCATCGAGTACTGTAAGCCATTGACAGAAAATATTTTGGATCTCAGTCCACCCGTGGCACATGAATGCCAAAGTAGATTAGTTGGTTTCCGGCTGGCTTACGTCCTAGCCGTAGGGCTTCGACTCCCCATAGCATATGAGTAGCAGCCTTCTTCGATCTTTAGGCATGCACCGGTTCCGAAATTGCGTCCGGTGCCTTTCCCCCCTTTTTTCATCGAGAGGGGGCTTGAGGGACTCTGCAAATAAAGGTCAGGCAACCGCTTAGGTTGTGTTGGCTTCAATCCAATAAGCGAGGCCTCGCTATGAGAACTGATGAGCGTTTAACCGGATTTTTTTTTACAAGTGCTGCCTGCCGGACTAGGATGGAAGGGAGAAAAACCTAGAAGCTTTCTTGGATTAAGAAGGCACGGATGAAAGATCAGAGGCTAAGGCCAGGCGAGTAGCAGACGGAGATGAGTTTAGTCACACTGATGGGAGAGCGAAAGTGGTAGTCCTCTCTCACTTAATCAATGCCCGGGGGCCAAGCGCTTACTGGCTGGCGGACAAGCAGTAATAAAAACCTCCACAGCCTTAGCTTAGTTTCGGGTTCGATTTCTTATGCAGTTAGGAGTGGGGCGTGCTAGCGGGAAGTCCGGTTATGAACATATATCAATCCCTCAAAAAACCTTTCTTCCATCGTGTGGTTGTCTGAGCCAAGGGGATCTGGTGTCGGTGGAAAGGAATCCTCTCATCTAGAGACCGGGGCGAGGGATCATGGACCTAAATAGTTGGACGAATGCTGACTCGCTGTCTAGCTCACAGAGAGGGCTTTCTTTAAACGAGGGGAAGGCTTTTTAGGTATAGGGAGGGGTGGTTTCCGAACGAGAGCCTTTATCTTTTTCCGGGGGTGCGGGTCCTGGTCATCGCTGCCCCCTGATGCCAATAGCTGTCTCGGGGAGTTGAGTTGGGGGCTTTCTCTTCTGGTTGCTTCTGGGTCTGGTCTAAGGTTGGTTCTAAGGCTGGTTTGGAACCCTTCCCTTGAACAGGAGCTTCAGCTTAAGTAGCCGCTGGTGTCGAAGCTGAAACTGCAGGATCTGTTGTAGACGCAGGAGCTTGTCTCGTCCGCTACTATCCCTCTGATGATCGATGTTGGGTATTTTACAATTTGCTTTATTACATTATCATTATATAGGCTCGCCCCAGTTCGCTATTCTTGTGATTCCGAATGCTAGCTGGTGGGCTTTCAAAGGTATGGGACGATCAGGATGGCTTGGTCCAGCTCCCTTTAATCTTTAGATCAATCATATGCCCTCCCCAACCTTTTCTATCTAGTAGGGCGATGTCTGACCCGGTCCTGTTCGTGTTAGAGTGCTCTTATCCTATCAAGCTTGGTTTCAATGGCTTCCGTGGATCGCTCTTTCTATCGTTATCAATGGAATGCCCCTATTAGTAAAGCTTATGGGTTGCTATTGCGCTTCCCGTTCCCTTGTGTCATGATGGTTTACGGGCGAGTGACTCTTCCTTCACGAGCTCTGACACCAAGCATTCAATTCAATAAAGAAGTTCATAGAATGAAGGGGATTCTTTATCTTGTTTTACTCGTTCTTATGTTGTGTTGACTTTCGAAGGGGAGACAGAGACGGAGATGACGGAGACGAATGTGAGGCCTAGACCATAAGCTAAGGTCAATCGAGTGCGCCCGGAATGACG